AGAATCTCTTTGTACATAATAGAGAAACTTTATGACGAAGATCTTTATAATTCTTGGATTTATACTAATGAAAAAAAAAAGTGCAATTTGAACAATGAATTGAGAAGACGAATCCAAATTATAGAAAAAAATGAGAGATCCCCTAGTCTGGATATGCTTGAAAAAAGAACCATATTATGTGATGATGAAAAAAAAAAAAAATGTTTTCCAAAGGAATATGATCCTTTTTTAAACGGACCATATCGAGGAACGAGAAAAAAATTAGATTCACGTGCAATCATGGATACTTATAAAGATACAGAAGATTTAGTAGAATCTTTTTTTATAAATAAGATTCATTATCTACTTCTTAATGATTCCGTAGAAAAAGGAATTGATTCAGAAAGTCAAGAAAAAGATTTGCAATTTGTATTTGATATAATTACAACATGTACAAAAAAAAAAAGAAAAATGAAAAAGAAATATATTGGGATTAGACTAGAAGAGATTAGTAAAAAGGTTTCTCGATGGTCATACAAATTAACCGAGAATTTGGGAGAAGAGGAAGAAGAAAATGAAGAAGAATTAGAGGAAGAATATTATCAGATTCATTCAAGAAGATCCAAACGTATAATCATTTATAATGATAACGATAATGATCAGAATACCAATTCTATTTCTAGTATTTATGATAGTTCTAGTATTAGTAACACTGATAAAAATGATGATCAAACGGAAGAGGGAGAAGTTACTTTGATACGTTACTCACAACAATCGGATTTTCGTCGCAATCTAATCAAAGGATCCATGCGCGCTAAAAGACGTAAAACAGTTATTTGGGACCTATTTCAAGTAAATGTACATTCCCCACTTTTTTTGGATCGTCTAGACAAAACTTCTTTTTTTTCCTCTTTTGATATAAACGAAATAAAGAATCGAATTTTTAGGAATTGGATGGACAGAAAACAAGAATCAGAATTCACAATTTCCTATTTTAAAAATGAAGATACAAAAGAAGAAAAAGATAAAGAGGAAAAAAACTATAAAAATGAACAGATAGAAATATCAGAAGCTTGGGATACCTTTATATTTACTCAAGTAATAAGAGGTTTGATGTTAGTAACCCAATCTTTTCTTAGAAAATACATCATATTGCCTTCATTAATAATAGCCAAAAATATTTTCCGTATGTTATTATTCCAAATTCCCGAGTGGGACGAGGATTTTAAGGAATGGAATAGAGAAATGCATATTAAATGTACCTATAATGGTGTTCAATTATCAGAAACAGAATTTCCCCAAGATTGGTTAATAAACGGTATTCAGATAAAGATTCTATATCCTTTCTGTCTAAAACCTTGGAGAAAATCTAAGGCGCGATCTCATCCTAAAGATATAATGAAAAAAAAAGAGAAAAAAACAAATTTTTGTTTTTTAACAGTCTGGGGAATGGAAGCGGAACTTCCCTTTGGTTTTCCTCGGAAACGACCTTTTTTTTTTGAACCTATTTATAAAGAACTCCAAAAAATAAAAAAAAAGGAAAAAAAAAGATTTTTACAAGTTCTAAAATTTTTCAATAAAGAAATAAAATCCTTTTTAAAAGTTATAAAAGAAAAAACGAAAGGAGTCATAAAAATAGTTCGAGTTATCAACCTAATAATGAAAAAACTGGAGAAAGTAAATCCAAATTTCTTATTTGAATTGAGGATAAAAAGAGTATATGAATCGAATGAAAACAAAAAAGATTTCAAAAGAAATAATAAGATTCTTCGAGAATCGTTCGTTCTAAATCGAACAATGGATTGGTTTAATTATTCACTAATAGAAAGAAGAATTAAAGATCTTTCTGATAAAACAATCAAAATCAAGAATCAAATTGAACGAACTGCAAAAGACAAGAAAAAAAAAGAAAGAGTTCTAATTTATGATAATAAAAGATCGGGATCACAGAAACATTTTTGGAAAACATTAAAAAAGAAGAATATCCGATTAATGCGTAAATCACACTGCTTTATTAAAGCATTCATTGAAAAAATATACATAGATATTTTGCTATGTACCATTACCATTTCTAAGATAAATAAACAACTTTTCTTTGAATCAACAAAAGAGATCTTTAATAAACCCATTTACAATAATGAAATAAATAAAGAACAAGAAGGAATTGATGAAACAAATCAAAATACAATGAATTTTATTTTGACTATAAAAAAATTGTTTTCAAATACTGATAATACTAAGAATAGCAATCAAAATTCCAATACTTATTGGAACTTATCTTCCCTGTCCCAAGCATATGTTTTTTACAAAATATCACAAAATCAATTACTGAATAAGTCTCAATTGAGACCTGTACTTCAATATCAAGGGAGCTATCCTTTTTTTAAGGATAATTTTAAAAACTCTTTTATGATCCACGGAATCTTTAATTCTAAATCAAGACATAAAAGAATTCATACATATGTAATGAATGAATGGAAAAATTGGTTAAAAGTTTCTTATCAATATGATTTCTCTCAAAAAAAAAGGTCTCGATTAGTAACTAAAGAATACCGAAATAGAATAAATAAACATTGTCTGATTAAAAACAAGGAATCAAACCAATTGGATTTATATAAAAAATATCAATTCATTTCTTCCATGAAAAAAAAGGACTATGCAGTAAATTCACTTATGAGTCAAAAAAACAAATGGAAAAAACATTACAGATATGATCTTTTATCTTATAAATACATAAGTATCCCTAATTTATACACTTCTGAATCAACATTAGAAAGAAACGGGGACCAAGAAATTCCATATCATTTCAATACATTGAAACCTGAATCCTTTTATGTATTAGTAAGTATACCGAGTAATGATTATCTAGAAAAAGGATATCTTATTGATAGAAATACAAAGAGTTTGGATAGAAAATATTTTGATTGTAGAATTCTTCATCTTTGTTTTATAAAGAATATTAAGATATGGGCTAATGCACATATTGGCATCAAGATTCATAAAAATACTCAGACTGAAATTAATAATTTAAAAAAAATGAAAAAAAAAGATCTTTTTTTTTCATTCCCATGCAATCAAAAAAGGTTCTATCATACGGCATCAAATCATGATACTATATCCAATCTAGGAACTTGGTTCTTCCCAGAATTTGTGCTACTTTTTGATGTATATAAAATTCAACCTTGGATCATCCCAATCAAATCACTCCTTTTTCATTTTTCTATAAATGAAACAAGTAAAAACATTAACATAAATCCAAAGAAATCATATAAAAAAAAAAAAGATCTTGAATTAGGAAATGCCAAGGTTGAAGAAGATTACGCAAGATTCAAACTAAAAAAGGATATAAAACAATATAAGAGCAAGAATGAAACGGAACTGGATTTTTTTTTGAAAAAATATTTCCTTTTTCAACTAAGATGGGCTGATCCCTTGAAGAAGAAAATAATGAAAAATATCAGGATATATTGTCTCCTACTTAGACTGATAAATCCAAAGGATATTGCTATATCTTCGATTCAAAGAGGTGAAATAAATCTAGATGAAATGCTGATTCAAAAGGACCTAGTTCTTGCAGAATTAATAAGAAAGGGAATATTTATTATTGAACCAATTCATCTATCTATAGGAAGGAACGGAAAATCTATTATATATCAAACTATGGATATTTCATTGGTTGATAATAAGAAACACCAAACAAATCAAAAATACACAAAAAAAAGATATATTGATAAAAAGGAGGTTGAAAAATCCATTGCACAACACAGCAACATATTTTTGAGTGGAGACAAAAATCATTATAATTTACTTATTCCTGAAAATATTCTATCTCCCAGACGTCGTAGAGAATTTCGAATTCGAATTTGTTTCAATTTGCCAAATTTTAATGTTGTGAATAGAAATCCAAGATTTTGCAACGAAAACAAAATAAGAAAATGTGGGAAATTTTTCAATGAGAACAAACATATTAATACAGATAGAAAAGATTTTATTAAATTCAAATTGTTTCTTTGGCCCAATTATCGATTAGAAGATGTAGCTTGTATGAACCGCTATTGGTTTGATACCAATAATGGCAGTCGTTTTAGTATGTCAAGAATACATATGTATTCACAATTCAGAATGAATTCAATTCCAATGAAAAATGAAAAAGATTTATAGTGGATTAATTTATTCGGTAGATGAAAGCCAAAAAATACACACTGTGTAATATTCTAATACATGATGCTAATTTCATAGTGTATCAATTTTCACTAGGAAGAGCGGAATCCTTTTAAGTAAAAATAAATTGTTCTAGTTGCTGAATACATATATGTTTTGTATATTTGGATCAAATATACAAAACATAAACCACATAAATAAAAAACAAAGTAGTATATGAATAAAATACAATTTTGATGTATACTAGATAAAAATAACTGGACTAAGAAATATTATTATTTTTCCTGATCGGTAAAATTCACAGAAAAGAAAAATAGAAACTTTAATTTATGGTCAAAAAATCATTGATCTCAGTTATTACACAAGAAGAAAAAGAAGAAAATAGTGGGTCTGTTGAATTTCAAGTATCCCATTTCACCAATAAGATACGGAGACTTACTTTACATTTACAATTGCACAAAAGAGATTTTTTATCGCAAAGGGGTCTACGAATAATTCTGGGAAAACGTCAACGATTATTGACTTATTTGTCAAAGAAAAATAAAATGCGTTATAAGAAATTAATAGAGCAGTTATATATTCGGGAACCAAAAACTCGTTAATTCATTTTGAATTTCTTCTTTGAGTTTCTTATTATTATCCTTGTTCATTTTGATTTTTTAATTCTTTTTTTCTTAGTTCAGTTATTATTATTTTTTTTTTTTTCTTTTTTATTTTAAGAAATTCATGAAATAATAAATTAAGGAAAAAAGATGACTTTACCGGCTACAAAAAAAGATTTTATAATAGTCAATATGGGGCCTCACCACCCATCAATGCATGGTGTTCTTCGGCTGATCGTTACTCTGGATGGTGAAGATGTTATTGACTGTGAACCTATATTGGGCTATTTACACAGAGGGATGGAAAAAAATAGCGGAGAACCAAACAATTATAAGATATTTGCCTTATGTAACACGTTGGGATTATTTAGATACTATGTTCACAGAAGCAATAACAGTAAATGCACCAGAACGCTTGGAAAGTGTTCAAAGTGCCTAAAAGGGCCAGTTATATCAGAGTTATAATGCTGGATCTGAGCCGTATAGCCTCCCATTTGTTATGGCTTGGCCCTTTTATGGCCAATATTGGTGCACAGACTCCCTTTTTCTATATTTTAAGAGAGAGGGAATTAATATATGATCTATTTGAAGCTGCCACAGGTATACGAATGATGCATAATTATTTCCGCATCGGGGAGGAGTAGCTGCGGATTTACCTTATGGCTGGATAAATAAATGTTTTGATTTCTGTGATTATTTTTTAACAGAAGTTGTTAAGTATCAAAAACTCATCACGCGAAATCCCATTTTTTTGGAACGAGTTGAAGGAGTGGGCATTTTTGGTGGGGAGGAGACAATAAATTGGGGTTTATCAGGACCAATGTTACGAGCTTCTGGGATCCAATGGGATCTTCGTAAAGTTGATCCCTATGAGTGTTACAATAAATTTGNGTTACAATAAATTTGATTGGGAAGTCAAATGGCAAAAAGAGGGCGATACATTAGCTCGTTATTTACTAAGAATCGGTGAAATGCAAGAATCCATAAAAATCATTCAACAGGCTCTAGAAGGAACTCCTGGAGGACCTTATGAGAATTTTGAAAACCGGCGTTTTCATAGGACAAATAATTCCGAATGGAATAATTTTGACTATAGATTTCTTACTAAAAAATTACTAAAAAACTTTCACCCAATTTTGAATTGTTAAAACAAGAACTTTATGTAAGGGTAGAAGTCCCAAAAGGAGAATTAGTAATTTATTTAATAGGAGATAGTAGTGTTTTCCCCTGGAGATGGAAAATTTGTCCACCCGGTTTTATCAATTTGCAAATTATTCCCCAGCTAGTTAAAAGAATGAAATTGGCTGATATCATGACGATACTAGGTAGTATAGATATCATTATGGGAGAAGTTGATCGTTGAAATGATAATTGATACGACAGAAGTACAAACTCTTAATTCTTTTTATATATTAGAATCCTTAAAAGAACGATATGGATTCTTATGTATTTTTGTCCCCATTTTCACCCTTGTATTAGGAATCACAATGGGGGTATTAGTCATTGTGTGGTTAGAAAGAAAAATATCTGCAGCAATACAACAACGTATTGGACCTGAATATGCTGGCCCATTCGGAATTCTTCAAAGCTTTAGCAGATGGGACCAAACTACTTTTCAAGGAGAATCTTCTTCCATCTAGAGGTAATATTCATTTATTTAGGGTCGGACCTTCTATAGGTTTTATATCCATTCTACTAAGTTATTTAGGTTATTTAGTAATTCCTTTTGGATATCACCTTGTTTTAGCTGATCTCAGTATAGGTGTTTTTTTATGGATTGCTTTTTCAAGTATTGTCCCCATTGGTCTTCTTATGTCAGGATATGGATCAAATAATAAATATTCTTTTTCAGGCGGTCTACGAGCTGTAGCTCAATCTATTAGTTATGAAATACCATTAACTCTATGTGTGTTAGCAATATCTCTACGTGTGATTCGTTGGAATATAAACTTTTCTTTTATCTTTTCTATAAATCTATAGACTTTCTAAAGTAAGTGAAGATAAAGAAATTGAATGTCTTGAATAAATATCTTCATCTTTTTTATTAAATATTTCAGTTTGATGAGTTAAACCAGATAGTTATATGAGTGAAACAAAACTGCTCCTCAATTTGCAGTAAAACAAGAAAAATCTCATTCCCTAGGTACAAGAAGAAATTTGAAGTAAACATAAGTTTAAGTTGTTTACCCCAAGATTGAGATTATTTTCTTAGTCGTCATATCTTGAAGCGGATGCAAAAGATCAACTGTATTTATTACTATACTGGGGATCAATCAAAAAAAGTAGGCAGTTAGGAACACTAAAGTATGCAAAGGATAAGTAATGGAAATAATGTAAGGTATCAAAAAAATTATTTTTGCATAAAACTTCGCATAAAACGAATCATAATAAGGGCTTGGAGTTGGTAGAAATGATCAAGTAGTACTTCCCCACGATTCCGATCTAGAGTATGCTACTATTCACTGATTAAATAAATAACTATTAAAAACGAATTAATCCTTTATTTTCTCTCCTTTTTTTAGTTTTGAGAAAGAAGAAAAGGAACAGGACAAATAGAATGCAATATGATAATATAATAAAAAAAGAATAAAATGGGAATCCTAAGAAAATCTTTCTTTCTTGATACATATGCATATGGAAATTCTTATCATGATTCATGAACTAATGTCTAAATCTTTCTATTTATGAATAGAACCGGTATTTTATTGAAGGCTTAAGTTATTGCTGAACAAAAAGGATTTTTGATTCTATTCATTAGAATATTCTTATTCTAAGGGATGAGATCCATTCGGAAGTGCTTTTTCTTATTCTAGCAGACAGGATTTTATTGGTCGAATTGAGGACTCTCCAACATCCAGTTTATCTTTACATTGTGTTTACCTAGGGTTCAAGGAGAGCAAGAATACTAAACTAGTCCTTACCTTACATTTCTTTGTGTCCATAAAGGAGCCGTATGAAACTTAAGTTTCATGTACAGTTTTGGAATAGCGATGGTAGCAGTGATGTTATCATCGACTATAATTATCTAACAGTTCAAGTACAGTTGATATAATTGAGGCACAGTCCAAATATGGTTTTGGGGGATAGAATCTGTGGCGTCATCCCATAGGATTTCTAGTTTTTCTAATGTCTTCTCTAGCAGAATGTGAAAGATTACCTTTTGATTTACCAGAAGCAGAGGAGTAATTAGTAGCAGGTTATCAAACCGAATATTCAGGTATAAAATACGGATTCTTTTATCTTGCTTCTTACCTAAATCTATTAGTTTCTTCATTATTTGTAACAGTTCTTTATTTATAGGTGGGTGGAATTTTTCTATTCCGTACATATCTCTTACTGAACTTTTTGGAATAAACAAAATGTTTAGAGTCTTTGTAATAGCAATTAGTATCTTTATTACATTAGCTAAAGCTTATTTGTTTCTGTTCATTCCTATCACAACAAGATGGAATTTACCTAGGATGAGAATGAATCAATTATTAAATCTTGGATGGAAATTTCTTCTACCTATTTCTCTAGGTAATCTATTATTGACAACTTCTTTTCAACTTGTTTCACTATAAAGTAGAAATAAAAATAAGAAATTCAGAAAAAACAATAATGAATATTCTATATTTCTAACTTATCTCACCCAAGAGACAGAAAAATAAATCTTATTGATGGATATCTCAAATATGTTACCTATGGTTACTGGGTTCATGAATTATGGCAAACAAACAATACGAGCCGCAAGGTACATTGGACAAAGTTTCATAATTACCTTATCCCATACAAATCGTTTACCTGTAACTATTCAATATCCTTATGAAAAATCAATCACATCAGAGCGTTTTCGTGGTCGAATCCACTTTGAATTTGATAAATGTATTGCTTGTGAAGTATGTGTCCGCGTATGTCCAATAGACCTTCCTATCGTTGATTGGAAATTGGAAAAAGATATTAAGAAAAAACAACTGCTTCATTATAGTATTGATTTTGGTGTCTGTATATTTTGCGGTAACTGTGTCGAGTATTGTCCAACAAACTGTTTATCAATGACTGAAGAATATGAGCTTTCCACTTATGATCGTGACAAATTGAATTAGAATAAAATTTCTTTAGGTCGGTTACCAGTTTCAATAATTGGAGATTATACAATTCAAACAGTTATGGATTCAACAAATCAAATGAAAAAAGAAAAACCCCTTCCTTGGTTCAAGAACGATTACCAATTACTAAACTTTGGTTTAGAATAAATTAGAATAAATTAGGATTAGCCAAAGAATTTTATTTTATCTATCTAATGATATCCATTTTCTTTTTTCATTCTTTTTCATTCAATTAGAAAGGTATCATATAAGAAAGAGTTCCTTTACTGAATCCTTAGTAAGGTCATGAAATATATGGATTTAACTGAACCAATACATGATATTCTTTTAGTATTTCTGGGATCAGTTATTATATTAGGAGGTCTGGTAGTAGTATTACTTACCAATCCCATTGATTCTGCCTTTTCATTGGGATTGGTTCTCGTTTGTATATCCTTATTCTATATTTCATTGAATTTCTATTTTGTAGCTGCCGCGCAGTTCCTTATTTATGTGGGAGCCATAAATGTATTAATCATATTTGCTGTGATGTTCATGAATGGTTCAGAATATTCCAAAGATTCCTATTTGTGGACCATTGGAGATAGAATCACTTCATTGGTTTGTACAAGTATCTTTTTTTCATTAATGACTACTATCCAAAATACGTCATGGTACGGAATTTTTCGGACTACAAGATCAAATCAGATTATAGAAAAGGACTTAATAAGTAACGTTCAACAAATTGGGATTCATTTATCCACAGATTTTTATCTTCCTTTTGAACTCGTTTCTATAATTCTTTTAGTTTCTTTGATAGGTGCAATTACTATGGCTCGTCAATAATCTAATATCAAATATAATCTAATATCAAATATCAATAATCTAGTCTAATAAGAACTTCATTCTTGAAATTTCAAGAATGAAAATGGATTGAATCTCAATCTACTGTGAATATCTTCTTTTGTTCTGTAATTCTTCTATTCTACTCAACTGAATCGGTTTAATTTTTGTTCTCATATTGAAATGAATTGAGATAGATGAGGAATTTATCAATGATGTTAGAACATGTACTTTGTCTAAGTGTTTATTTATTTTCTATCGGTATCTATGGACTGATCACAAGCCGAAGCATGGTTAGAGCACTTATGTGTCTTGAGCTTATACTGAATTCGGTGAATATAAATCTCGTCACATTTTCCTATATATTTGATAGTCGACAATTAAAAGGAGAAATTTTTGCAATCTTTGTTATAGCCATTGCAGCTGCTGAAGCAGCTATTGGGCTAGCTATTGTTTCGTCGATCCATCGTAACAGAAAATCAACTCGTATCAATCAATCGAATTTGCTGAATAATTAGTCATAATTCTTCTATTTTCCCATATAAAGAAAAACATAAGACTTGTAAAATAATATGAATAGAATCTAATAGAATATTCTATTCATATTATTTTCTTATTTATTTTCTTATATTTTTTCATATAGATTTCTGATTTAGAGTTACTAACTTATTCTATCACTAACCTAATAACAAATGTATTCATCTGATATATAATATATTATCATATCCTAAATTCTATTTCTAAAATATTAGATTTATATATCTATATAGATATATAGTAAAATATATAGTAAAATTAACATGAATTGAATTTGTAAACTCATATTCTCATATTTAATGGTTATTGAAATGGAAATCAAAGTATCTTGGCCCTTTATCATAAACAGATTAAAAAATAGATTCATTCTTAATATTTTTATAAATCATTGATTCATCTGGTGTCTACAATAAAGATATATGATTTATTTTATTTTCTTATTTTACCAGATTGAAAATCTTTTGTGTTTAAATTTGGAATTTATAGACCCAATGTCACATTCAGTAAAGATTTATGATACATGTATAGGATGTACCCAATGTGTTCGAGCTTGCCCCACGGATGTATTGGAAATGATACCTTGGGACGGATGTAAAGCTAAGCAAATTGCTTCTGCCCCAAGAACCGAAGATTGCGTAGGTTGTAAAAGATGTGAATCCGCTTGTCCAACGGATTTTTTGAGTGTCCGTGTTTATTTATGGCATGAAACAACTCGTAGCATGGGTCTTTCCTATTGATATTTGACAAAAAACTCCACTTGAATCAGTTGATTCCTATTTACTGACAAAAGCCCGTACTCGAGAAAAGAAAATATATTATTCTTCTCCCGAGCACGGGCTTTTCTGGTCTAATTTTATCTTGTCTTTATCACGAGTTATTTTCCTTGGTTAACAATACTTCTTGTTTTGCCCATATTCGCGGGTTCTTCAATTGTCTTTTTCCCTCATAGGGGAAATAAGGTGTATAGGTGGTACACTATATGTATATGTATACTAGAGCTCCTTCTAATGAGCTATAGATTTTGTTATCATTTCAAATTGGACGATCCATTAACCCAATTGAAGGAGGATTTTCAATGGATCAATCTTTTTGATTCTCACTGGAGACTGGGAATCGATGGACTTTCCATAGAACACATTTTACTGACAGGATTTATCACTACTTTAGCTACTTTAGCAGCTTGGCCAGTTACTCGAAATCCGCGATTTTTCTATTTCTTGATGTTAGCAATGTATAGTGGTCAAATAGGATCATTTTCTTCTCGAGACCTTTTACTTTTTTTCATCATGTGGGAATTAGAATTAATCCCTGTTTATTTACTTTTATCCATGTGGGGAGGAAAAAAACGCCTGTACTCGGATACAAAGTTTATTTTGTGCACTGCCGGAGGTTCCATTTTTCTCTTAATAGGAGTTCTAGGTATAGGTTTATATGGTTCCAATGAACCAACATTAGATTTAGAAAAATTAGTTAATCAATCGTATCCTGCAGCATTAGAAATAATACTGTATTTTGGTTTTGTTATTGCTTATGCTGTCAAATCGCCGATGATACCTCTATATACATGGTTACCAGATACCCACGGAGAAAGTACATGTATGCTTTTAGCTGGAATCTTATTAAAGATGGGAGCATATGGATTGATTCGGATCAATATGGAATTATTAGTTCACGCTCATTCTAGATTATCTCCCTGGTTAGTCATAGTAGGAACAATACAAATCATTTATGCAGCTTCAACCTCTCTTGGTCAACGCAATTTAAAAAAACGTGTTGCTTATTCTTCCGTATCTCACATGGGTTTCTTAATTATAGGAATTACTGGCATAGGACTGGATGGAGCCATTTTACAAATACTTTCTCATGGATTGATTGGTGCTGCACTTTTTTTCTTAGCAGGAACAAGTTGTGATAGAATACGCTTTGTTTATCTCGAAGAGATGGGGGGGATATCTATCCCAATGCCAAAAATCTTTACCATGTTTAGTAGTTTCTCGATGGCTTCTCTTGCATTGCCAGGAATGAGTGGTTTTGTTGCATAATTCTTAGTCTTTTTTGGAATAATTACCAGCCCAAAATATCTTTTCATGCCAAAGATTTTCATTACTTTTTTAATGGCAATTGGAATGATATTAACTCCTATTTTTTTATTATCTATGTTACGTCAGATTTTCTATGGATACAAGCTATTCAATATTCCAAATTCGAATTTTTTTGATTCTGGACCACGAGAACTATTTGTTTTGATCTGTATCTTTCTACCTGTAATAGGAATTGGTATTTATCCTGATTTCGTTCTACCGTTATCGGACAAGTTCTATTATCTAATTATTTTTATAGATACTAATTTTTTTAGATTTCATATTAAATGAAATGAATTTCATTAATTGAAAAGAAAGTCTTAGAATTCTTTGACTTTCATATTTGAACGATTCTTCGTTGTTACAATGAAAAAAAAAGGAAGGGTGAATTAAAATCTTAATGAGATACATCGAAAGTTTTTAGTTTTTGAGAACCTTTTGAATAATTCCTCTATTTAAAAGGTTCTCAAAAACTTCCACAAAATTTCATTGTGTATCAGACGATTTTTTTATGTATTCTTTATGTAGTTTATTTTATTCAATTAGATAGTAATTGGAATGAACCATAACTATGTAACCCGATTCCTAATATATTGATCCCAAAATAGCATATCCAAATTAGGATAAATCCTATAGAAGCTACAAATGCCGAATTCGTATCTTGATCTTGCAATTTTGAATTTTTTCTAGTATGTAAATAAATTGCAAATATGGTCCAAGTAATAAATGCCCAAGTTTCCTTAGGGTCCCAATTCCAATACGAACCCCATGCTTCATTAGCCCATACTGCTCCAGAAAGAATGCCTATGGTTAAAAAGGTAAATCCTAAATTAATGACACGATAACTCCAATAATCTAAACGCTGAATTAATTGATATTTGTAAAAATTTTGAAATGATAGAAAATAAGTCTTTTTTAATACACTTCCTTTTTCGTTCAAATATTCCATATCACCAAAGAAAAACGACTTCCTTAAACTTAAAAAATTATTGTTTTTCAAAAAAGAATCAATTCTTTTTTGAAATGTAATCACTATAAGAGCAACTGATAATAAAGATCCGCATAAAAGAGCTGCATAGCTCAAGAGCATCATACTTACATGCATTATTAACCACTGAGATTGTAGAGCAGGTACTAATATTACGGGTTTATGCATTTCAGTTGAAAGACCTGACGTGGCAAAACCTTGGGTAAAAATAACACTTGGTGCAGTTATTGCGCTTAAATCATTTTTATGATTTCCAAGATACGGAATCATATGAATAATGGATAAACTCCATGAAAGGAAGATTAACGATTCGTATAAATTACTTAAAGGAAAATGTCCCGAAGAAATCCAACGAATAACTAAAAACCCTGTTATAGAGAAAAAAGTAGCTATCATCCCTTTTTCTGACGAATTACGTAATCCTTCGATTTCGTAGACTAATAAGTTCATCAAATGAATTAGAATCACAATTGAAATGATCGAAAAAGAAATATGAGTTAATATATGTTCTAAAGTCGCAAATATCATAAATAAGATTCCCTTTTAAATAATTGAAATCGGGGAGGGGATTAAATAGAATCTCAAATAGAATATTTTCTATATTTTATATTCTATTAGATCTATTGTGTATAGAATATTTTATAATATTAATATTAAAAGATTAAGTAAAAGATTAAGAATTAATAAGAATTCTTATTTATGCCTTATGCCGCCACTCGGACTCGAACCGAGATGCTCTAGCACTGCTTCCTAAGAGCAGCGTGTCTACCAATTTCACCATGGCGGCTTACCTTAAATAATAATAAGGAAATTAATGTTGAATTGTCGATTTTCAATAGGGTTTAGTAAAAAATGAAGAAAGATGCATTTCCATTCATATGAAAATATTCAATATCAATAATTAAGAATCAATTTTTCCGTACTAGAAACCCAATTCTTGTTTATCCCGAACAATCAGAACTCAAAAGTTTCGTTCTCAGTCGGGGTATAAAATTCATAATCTTTTCTAATGATTTTGAGACCCAACACCTTAGTAGAAAATAGAATGAAATATTCAAATTCTTCCTTGTCTATCGTAATTGTGCTTTTCAAAATAGAAAAGCACAATTCATAGCAAAGAAAAAACCATCTCACAAATTGAATATCAATCAATATAAATTTCAATAAATAGAATCAATAAATAGAAATAAATAAAATAAATAGAATATAATAGAAATATAGAAAGACTAAAAAAAAAAGACTGTGTACTTTGAATCAAGTAGACAGAAAGATTCTTATTTTTCATATTACCTAGTTCTAACTAATAAGGAGAAGTGAAATACAATACATTAGTAAAATTTAATTATTTGTTTTCCAATTCAAAAATGGAAATTTGGAAGTTCTTTGAAACATGTCAATTAAGATTTTTCCAAGACTTTTTTTTGCTGCACAAAAAAACTTTTTGACTTTCCGGTGGAAATAGATTTAGCTAAAGAAAAAACTTTTACTGCCTCTAAAGATCCTTTTTTTTTCCAAAGATTTCTACGAATATGTTTTTTTGACATAGAAGTACGTTTTTTTGGAACTGCCATTCAAAAGGTAAGTGACTCCTTTTTATCGTTGTATGTGAAAGACATATATTGTTCAAAAGAAATTTCTTTTTATTAGTTATTATCTATACTTAATTCATTCCATAAATTTCAAAAAAGAACTCAATAAGAATATCATAACATACAAATAGAAAAAAAATAATAAAATAAAAGAAATAAGAAAATAAAAATAGAAAGAGCTAAAGAAATCTGTAACTGAACTTTAATATAAATTAAAGAAATCTATCTTAAATAGAATCTTAAATATATCATATATCTCTAAATTACACAATTAGAATATAATGTAAAGGTAAAATAAGGTAAAATCCAATTATTCAAAATCTCATATGATGTCATATTTTTTCTTATTGAAAAAATATCTTTCTTTTATAGAGTTTGAAGTTAATTAATAACGTAAGTAATAAATTTGACTAATTTTTTGATCATATTCTTTGATATTTGACCAACTAATTGCAACTTTTATTTTAAATATTTAATAATATTTAATTTAATAAAAAATAAAACAAAAAGTCATAATTACAATATTTGTATTTTTGTATTTGATCTCTTTCATATCTTTTTATTATTATTTTGTTCTTTTTAAAAGAGATAAAGAGATAATAATTGGTGAATCGGAAATAATTAGAAGAAATAAAGAATAATTTGTTTTCTTATGGAATATACATATAAATATGCATGGATAATACCTCTTTTTCCGCTCCCAGTTATTATGTAAATAGGATTTGGACTTCTACTTATTCCGACAGCAACAAAAGATCTTCGTCGTATGTGGGCTTTCCTAAGTGTTTTACTACTAAGTCTATCTATGTGGTTTTAAGCCAATCTATCTATTCAGCAAATAAATAGAAGTTTGACCTATCAATATCTATGGTCTTGGACCATCAACAGTGATTTTTTATTAGAGTTCGGACACTTGATTGATCCACTGACTTCTATCTTCTATTATGTCAATACTAATTACTACTATTGGGATCCTTGTTTTTATTTATAGTGACAATTATATGTCTCACGACCAAGGATATTTGAGATTTTTTGCTTATATGAGTTTTTCCAATGCTTCAATGTTGGGATTAGTTACTAGTTCCAATTTGATACAAATTTATATTTTTTGGGAACTAGTGGGAATGTGTTCGTATTTATTGATAGGTTTTTGGTTCACACGACCCATTGCAGCAAGTGCTTGTCAAAAAGCTTTTGTAACTAATCGTATAGGAGATTTTGGTTTATTATTAGGAATCTTAGGATTTTATTGGATAACTGGTAGTTTCGAATTTCGGGATTTGTTCCAAATAGTGAATATCTTGATCCATAATAATGGGGTTAATTCTTTATTTGTTACTTTATGTGTCCTTTTCTTATTTGTCGGTGCAGTTGCTAAATCCGCACAATTCCCCCTTAACGTATGGTTACCTGATGCCATGGAAGGACCCACTCCTATTTCGGCTCTTATACACGTTGCTACTATGGTATCAGCAGGAATTTTTCTTGTAGCTCGGCTTCTTCCTCTTTTCATAGTTATACCTTACATAATTAATCTCATTTGTTTAGTAGGTATAATAACAGTGCTTTTAGGAGCTACTTTTGCTCTTGCCCAAAGAGACATTAAAAGAAGTTTAGCCTATTCTACAATGTCTCAATTGGGTTATATTATGTTAGCTCTAGGTATAGGTTCTTATCGAGTTGCTTTATTTCATTTGATCAGCCATGCCTATTCTAAAGCTTTATTGTTTTTAGGATCCGGTTCCATTATTCATTCAATGGAACCTATTTTTGGATATTCACCAGAGAAAAGTCAGAATATGGTTCTTATGGGAGGTTTAACAAAATATGTTCCAATTACGAAAACTACTTTTTTCTTAGGTACACTTTCTCTTTGTCGTATTCCGCCTCTTGCTTGTTTTTGGTCCAAAGATGAAATTCTTCACGATAGTTGGTTGTACTCACCAATTTTGGCACTAATAGCTTGGTTCACAACAGGATTAACCGCATTTTATATGTTTAGGATGTACTTACTTACCTTTGATGGGTATTTGCGCATTCATTTTCAAGATTATAGTAATCTTAGTAATACAAAAAATAGTTCGTTTTATTCAATATCTCTATCAGGAAAAGGGACAGTTAATAGGAATTTCTTTTTTTTTTTTCAAAAATAAATAAGAGTAAGGTTTGTTTTTTTTTAAAGATATATCTAAAATTGACAAGAATTTAAGAAGTAAGATACGAGACTTTATTACTTACTTTAGAAATAGGTACACTTATATATGTATCCTCACGAATCGAGCAATACTATGTTATTTCCTCTGCTTGTATTAGTACTATTCACTTTGTTCATTGGATCAATAGGAATCTCTTTTAATGGAGGAGTAAGAGATTTGGATCTATTATCAAAATGGTTAACTCCATCAGCAACCCTTTTTCATAAAGAATTGAATTCTTCTGAGGATTGGTATGGATTTTTGTCAAATGCTTTTTTTTTAGTAAGTATAGCTCTTTTCGGACTATTGATAGCATCTATTTTTTATGGATCTATTTATTCATTATTCATCTTTCAAAAATTTGGGCTTAATTCATTTATTTTTTAAAATAGGTCCTAATAAAAGGATTCTTCTGGACAAAATAAAAGGTGTGATATAAAATTGGTCATATAATCGTG